CGAGTATAAATTCTACAGAAAAAAACATTCATAGTTGGAGTAATGGTTTTAGTTGCCATAATTATGATCTTTTATTTGGTATCCGAGACATTCGAAATTTCATCTCTGATGAAACTTTTTTAGTTAGGGATAGTAGAGGGGAAACTTATTCCATTTATTTTGATATTGAAAATCGGATTGTTGAGATCGAAAATGATCATTCTTTTTGGAGTGAACTACAAAAAAATTTTTCTAATTATCGGAATTCTAGTCATGTGAATGGATCTAAAAGTGACGATACCCATTATGATCTTTCCATGTACAATACTCAATCTAGGTTGAATAATCACATTAATAGTTGTATTGACAGTTATCTTCATTCTCGAATGCGTATTGAGAATTCTATTTTAAGTGCTAGTGACAATTACAGTGATATTGACATTTTGGATGAAATTCAGACTACCACTAAGAGAAAAGGTAGGAATAAGAATCTTGCGTTAACTAAAAAATATAGGAATTTGTGGATTCAATGTGAAAATTGTTATGAATTAAATTATAAGAAATTGTTGAAGTCAAAAATGAACGTTTGTGATGAATGCGGATATCATTTGAAAATGAGTAGTTCAGAGAGAATCGAACTCTCGATTGATCCAGGTACTTGGGATCCTATGGACGAAGACATGGTCTCAACGGATCCCATCAAATTTCATTCGGAGGAGGAACCTTATAAAGATCGCATTAAGTCTTATCAAAAAGATACGGGGTTAACCGACGCTGTTCAAACAGGTAGAGGTCAACTAAATGGGATTCCTGTAGCAATCGGTGTTATGGATTTTAAGTTTATGGGAGGTAGTATGGGATCTGTAGTAGGAGAGAAAATAACTCGTTTGATTGAGTATGCTACTAATAAAAACCTACCCCTTATTATAGTGTGTGCTTCCGGCGGGGCGCGCATGCAAGAAGGAAGTTTGAGCTTGATGCAAATGGCTAAAATTTCGTCGGCTTTATGTTATTATCAATCAAACAAAAAGTTATTATATGTATCAATTCTTACATCTCCTACTACTGGAGGCGTGACAGCTAGTTTTGGTATGTTGGGAGATATCATTATGTGCGAACCCAATGCCTACGTAGCGTTTGCGGGTAAAAGAGTAATTGAAGAAACATTGAATACGACAGTACCTGACGGTTCACAAGAAGCTGAATATTTATTCGATAAGGGTTTATTCGATCCAATTGTACCACGTAATCTTTTAAAAGCCACTTTAAGTGAGTTATTTCGGTTGCATGCTTTCTTTCCTTTGAATCCAAATTCGACCGAGCAGTAAGGTCAACTCTTTCTTTTTGTATTTGTGGCAAAAAGGGTAGGGTAGTTAGTTATCGTAATCAATCAAAGTAAAAATGATAAAGAATCAATCATACTAGAATATTGGGGTTTTCGCGGTTGCCATACGAATTCTATATCTATATACAAAGAATCAAAATATAAAGAATCAAAAGTTTTTGACTTCATATTCCATTCCCGATTACTACTCAGAGAACCTCTATTCTATCAACATTCTGACTTCTGTAAATTTTAAATTTGGAAAATGAAAATTGCGCAAAAATGGCCTTTTGCATCTTAATATATTTCCTTGTCGAAGACTCTCCATTTTGACTAACAAGATAATTTTTCTTGGATCCGATTCGAACGGGATTTTGTAAGCAACTCTTTCTTCATTGATATTGAATTTAATTACAAGATAGGGGCAAAAGAAGAAGAAAAGATGAAGAATCAAAAAGTGGATTATCAAACATATATCTTTTGTGTCGAAGGCTAATTAAGTTTATTTCGTTAGTTCTACATTTCTTGAACTTAGTATATACTATACTCACTTGGATATAATTAGTATAATTATATAGAATATAGAATTAGAATTCTAATTAAGTTAAGATAATTTTAGAACAATATAACAAACAGGTACAAACAGTCAATCGAGGTACCCATTATTATGACAGATATAAACCTTCCCTCTATTTTTGTGCCTTTCGTAGGCCTAGTATTTCCGGCAATTGCAATAGCTTCTTTATTTCTTCATGTTCAAAAAAATAAGATTGTTTAGGCTGGATGGTTAGGCCAAATCAAACTTTTTCAAGACTTAGACTTGATTGAATCATAACACGAATATCCATATCCATTTTTTTTTATTGGAAAGTGGAATATGTTATAATGCGTGATTTCTTTCGAACATAACATAAGCGCAAGAACTCGTATGCATACGAAAGCTTATATAGGTATTAATTGATTTGAACTCTTTTAAAAGCACGGCCGGTCCATGAGAAAGTCAGTGCTTGTAGATATCTAGGGCGGGGTCAGGGGACGCTTTTTTTTATTTTCGATCTAATGAATTTTATGAATTACCCCTACAGGTTCCCATTAGGGTAGTGCTAGTTGATGAGCGTTACTTCAGAAACGGAGCGTTAAGTAAAGTGTAAGTTAAATTCATTTTTGTTATTCTATCAATTCAAATTAAATGCAACTAGATTAGTATGAATTGGCGATCAGAACGCATAAGGATAGAACTTATAAGGGGGTCTCGAAAAACAAGTAATTTCTTCTGGGCCTTTATCCTTTTTTTAGGTTCATTAGGGTTTTTATTGGTTGGAACTTCCAGCTATCTTGGTAGGAGTTTGATATCTTTATTTCCCTCTCAACAAATCCTTTTTTTTCCACAAGGGATTGTCATGTCTTTCTATGGGATCGCGGGCCTCTTTATTAGCTCCTATTTGTGGTGCACAATTTCGTGGAATGTTGGTAGTGGTTATGATCTCTTCGATAAAAAAGAAGGAATAGTGTGTATTTTTCGTTGGGGATTTCCGGGAAAAAATCGTCGCATCTTCCTCCGATTCCTTATAAATGATATTCAGTCTATCAGAATAGAACTTAAAGAGGGTATTTCTCCTCGACGCGTCCTTTATCTAGAAATCAGAGGCCGGGGGGCCGTTCCCTTGACTCGTACTGATGAGAATTTAACTCCACGAGAAATGGAACAAAAAGCTGCCGAATTGGCTTATTTCTTGCGCGTACCGATTGAAGTATTTTGAAATGAACTGAAGAACGTCCATTAGAATCAAAGCAAACGCATATTATATATTATATAGATATGTGGAAGATAAAAAAAGGGGGGTTGTTTTTGTCTACAAAAAACAAAATTATGCGTTTGAAATAAAGAAATGGGTTTCTTTTTGTTTCAATATTTTGAATTGATAGGTTAGCGACAACTAGCTCGTGTAAATTAATGCTCTCTCTCGATGTTTTGTTTTCTCCCCCCCTTCGCTCTCTTCTATTTAATGAATGCCCCAACATTTTTATTTCTTATAACGCTAATTGTCCAAGTTCTGGCTTATTTTGCTACCCCTTTTTTGTTTTGATCATAACATTCAGAAAAATGTATCAATTCTTTTTGTGCTATGGCAGTCAACGCACTTTTTGCGATATTTGGAGAGTTTTTTGCCTAAAAATCCTAATTCATTAACAAAGCGGGTTTCGGGGATTCATCTAAAGGAAGGAATTGCTTAGAATTTGATCGATTGAAATAGCTGGAAACTTTTTTTCTTATTTTCACATTTGAATTCTGTATTCTTGCAATATTTTTCAAAATTATCAAGGACTCATTACCGAATCACAAATAAAAAACAGAGAATGATTCGATACCTTGGAATAGAACTCATTTTGGTGAAACAAAAATATTAGATCGCATAGAGTCTACGAGTGAGGCCACTTTAAAAATTAACCTAACAATTTCTAAATGAAAAACATGGCAAAAAAGAAAGCATTTATTCCCCTTCTATTTATGGTATCTATAGTCTTTTTACCCTGGTGGAGCTTTATAGCATTTAATAAAAGTATGGAATCTTGGGTTACTAATTGGTGGAATATAAAGCAATCCGAAACTCTTTTGAATGATATTCAAGAAAAAAGTCTTTTAGAAAAATTCATAGAATTAGAGGATCTCTTACTGTTGGACGAGGTGATAAAGGAATACCCCGTCAAAAGTCTGCATAGAGGAATCCATAAAGAAACGCTTCAATTGATCAAGCTGCACAACGAAGATTGTATCCATACAATTTTGTCCTTCTCGACCAATCTAATCTGTTTCGTTATTCTAAGTGGTTATTCCTTTATAGGTAATGACGAACTAATTATTCTTAACTCTTGGGTTCAGGAATTCCTATATAACCTAAACGACACAATAAAAGCATTTTCTATTCTTTTATTAACCGATTTGTGTATCGGATTCCACTCGCCGCACGGTTGGGAACTAATGGTTGGCTCTATCTATAAAGATTTTGGATTTTCTCATAATGATCAAATTATATCTGGCCTTGTTTCCACTTTTCCGGTCATTCTAGATACAATTTTGAAATATTGGATCTTCCGTTATTTAAATCGCGTATCCCCATCACTTGTAGTGATTTATCATTCAATGAATGACTGAAAAAGAGGTCTACCGATATTAATTCAATTCATTCAATTAGATATTAACCCAATTTGAGTGTTTGGTACTTGGGGCATAAGAATTCCAACTCGTATTGACTCTTCTCTTTCTACCCTCCAGGGCAGGAAGGTCCTCCTATATTCCAGTAAGATTATTTCAGTAAATCGCAGAATCGTGGATAGGGAACTAGACTAGCGACCTACCCAATTTATTGTAGAAATTTCGGGATCAAAAATTGGACCATGCAAACTAAAAATACCCTTTCTTGGATAAAAGAACAGATTACTCGATCCATTTCCGTATCACTCATTATATATATAATAACTCAAGCATCTATTTCAAACGCATATCCCATTTTTGCACAGCAAGGTTATGAAAATCCCCGCGAAGCGACCGGTCGTATTGTATGTGCCAATTGTCATTTAGCTAATAAACCTGTGGATATTGAGGTTCCACAAGCGGTCCTTCCTGATACTGTATTTGAAGCGGTTGTTCGAATTCCTTATGATATGCAACTAAAACAAGTTCTTGCTAATGGCAAGA